GCAAATTGGGTGGGATGTCAATTCCATACAATATATGGAATTAATATACACATATATGAAGAGAATATTGTAGATTGATCTATAGAAACTTAAGCCGTTATCTTTATTCTAGATTACAACTTTATAGACTAAGAGATAGATAGTATGGTAGAAAGAAAGATGCATCTATTTCTTTCTTACCATACTATCTATCTCTTAGAATACTGCGGCTTATAGTCCGCTCATTTCATTTAAGTTAAGACGCGAAATTGGAATCCTTTTCATTTGACTTCGTCAATTTTTGATAAGAACTCAGAAGGAAAGTTTAATTCAAATGAATTAATCATTTTGACTGACTGTTTTTACATAAATGATAAGTAGAAAGGCGGTAGGAACTAGAATGAATAGCGCAGTAGCAATAAATGCAAGAATATTTACTTCCATAATCTCATCGGTTTTTTTACTTCGCAATAACTCGGGATTTAATCCCCTAGAGATGATAAATCTTTCGTCTGTAAATTCAATAAATGAATTACCTCTCGATAATCTTGAATCGGATCAATATCATGAATAACAATATCTGATCTATGAAATCAACTCGTCGTCGAGACTTGAATAGTATAACATAGGAAGTTCTTTTATCCATACCGAATCCAAATTAGGATTCCTGACCCAATCAATCCAAAATGCCTTTATTTATAATCATTTATAATCCCTTTCCTTGTTTTTTTCTATAACCTACCTTGCGTCTTCCTTGTACAATCATCTGATGAAGGATCATCAGATGGCCTTTCCACTTGGATTAGTCACATAGTTACAAACCTAAACAAAGAATAAAAGCGAAATGGAAAAAAAAGAGTTCAGTTATAAACTCCTTGTTTTACTGTGATTTTTTGGAAGACAAAGAGGTTTGATAAGGATGAGGCCGGTAAAAAAGATCTACTATTCATCAAATTCACTATTTTAGGGTTTGGGATTTCTTCGATGGGCCTTAAAATTAAAACAAAATGGAAAAATAGGAAAAGAAATAAAGACTCCTTTTTGCTTTGGGAATGAAAGTATGCCCCCGACACCCTTTCATAGTTCATAGAAAGGGAAAAATGAATTGATGTATTTATTGGATCCGTCGGGACTGGCGGGGCTCGAACCCGCAGCTTCCGCCTTGACAGGGCGGTGCTCTAACCAATTGAACTACAATCCCAGGGAAATAAGGGATCTAGCAGAAAATTTGATTCTTTTTTATCTTCATATGGGGTATTTTTGAAGGACAAGGGGGGTTATACCATCTCATGGTAGATTGGCGAATTATTGGGCCGAGCTGGATTTGAACCAGCGTAGACATATTGCCAACGAATTTACAGTCCGTCCCCATTAACCGCTCGGGCATCGACCCAGGAAGAATCAATTTTAGGCTTATTGGTAATCCATGATCAACTTCCTTTCGTAGTACCCTACCCCCAGGGGAATTCGAATCCCCGCTGCCTCCTTGAAAGAGAGATGTCCTAAACCACTAGACGATGGGGGCCGACTTGCCCAACCGCCCTCATACTATGATCATAGTATGATCAGTTTTTTGAAATTGTCAATATAATGGAATGATTAGATCCGAGGGATCTTTCCGTTTTTCAGAATTGTATAGAATTTTTGGATTCGTGATTCATTATGAATCGACATTCTCTATATAAATATAGTAAGCGGGATCAAGAAGTTATCGAAAATTTTCTCTAAGACTTTAGTTCAAGGGGACAAGTAGAATCTCTTCATCACATGATTCGATGAAATATCTTGAAATTTCTTTTAGGTCGAATTGGTAAGTGTACATGTATGTTATGTATCAATCAAGTGAATTTTGTTTTGATAGGGATCATCTCAATAAAAGAAATTAAGGCCGGTCTTGAAACAATTCATTTTTCCCTAGACTTGCTAAGCAAATCCAGTTTATTATTCAAAAATAAGCCACTAGCCACTATAAGTATACTGCATATACTTATGTATATAATATATGTGCATATAGAGATTTTATCTACACAGTGACACGTTCGGGAATTAAATCAAATAAGCCCTTTTAACTCAGTGGTAGAGTAACGCCATGGTAAGGCGTAAGTCATCGGTTCAAATCCGATAAGGGGCTTTGATTTTTTCATAAATTTTTTTTTCATAAAAGTCTAGTCATAGTATTCAGAAAATAGAGATCTTTTTTTTTTTATTTGGAATCAAAAAGGAACTAATCGGATAATACGTTATCATTATACTGAGTTAGAGTATAGTAGTTCTAGTTAGAAAGTGGAACATTTGTTCGGTAAATTTTCATTATTATGAATACGCCTCTTGAATCATCAAAGATGCCTATTTTCCATTATACCAATCAAATTCATTCGAAAGATTCGAAATCAACAAAAGAAAAAGTAGGTGGACCTGACCCGTTTAATTATGACTATATCCGCTATTCTGATATTAAAATTCGATAGAGATTAAATTTGAATTGGAACAGTTGACCCCCTCCCTTTTTGAATTTCATTTC